ATAAACGAAAAATTTGAGAGTAAGCATTACAAAATCTCCAAGATCGTTTTTGGAAAAAGGGAAAATAGATTATCCATTTTTAGACTGCATATCCTATTTTGTTTGACACCAAGAAATGAAGTGCTTTCTAGAAAAGAAAGTCATTTTCAGAAATGCATTTCTAAATCTAAATAAGATTCTTTCACCAAAATTATCTTTCATGCACCATCTCTATAGATATACTATAGATAGTAATCTAGGAATCGTAGGGGACACTAATGAATACTAGTAGCGTTCTTGGTCACTGGAAGTAGAAGGTCAGAATTCGGATATAGGCAGTCTCAAAATTTCTATGTGTGAATCGAGGGTTCCCAATGTAAGACTTATCGTAAGCTTATCAATTATTAGAATCTTTTTCTCCTCCAAAATGAGGAATGTTTGTAAGATAGTCGTCAAAATTTCATCGAAAACTTACAGCAGCCTGCCAAACAAGGGCTAAGAGCAAAAATAGCACAGGTATGACTGGCATAACATCTACGATTGGATTCAAAAAAGCGTAAACCTCGGGCAATTTAGCGAAAATCAAACTAATTGAATGAAGGGCAGAATTAAGACAGATACAGATCAAACTAAAGATATTCAGCATAACAAAAATTTCCTTCTGTAATTGTATTTTGATTGATTGATATGATATAAGGAAAAGATAAAGTAATTAAGGTACACCAAAAATCTTTATTTTTATTTGAATCACCCAATCAAAAAGTATTCCCTGCTCAAACGAGAGTAGAAGGAATCATACTTTCATACATTATCTTAATTGAATTATATGTAATGATCAATAAATTCTGTTGGACTCGACAACTACACGTGTTAAATCCTAGCAATAATCGAAATCCATTTCATAGAGATTTGAGTGGGTATTGACAAACCAAAATATTATTGCCATAATAGTTATGGTTTCGGAATATGAAAAAAGACTAAATGGGGCGTGGCCAAGTGGTAAGGCAACGGGTTTTGGTCCCGATATTCGATAGTTATGGTTTCGGAATATGAAAAAAGACTAAATGGGGCGTGGCCAAGTGGTAAGGCAACGGGTTTTGGTCCCGATATTCGAAGGTTCGAATCCTTCCGTCCCAGGGCAGTCTGATTCGAAATTTACCCTTAGCCGTAGAATTAGAATCGGCTGCTTCACTTTTTTCAAAAAAGTGAAAATGTTTATGTATCCATATTGAAAATATCACTATTATAAATTTCTCTTTGAAAAATATCACTATTATAAATTTCTATTCTAGAGGATTATTAAACTAATGACTATTCATGATTCCATATTGAATCAATTCTATACTAGTTTCGACCAAAAAAGAAGGATGTTTGGTATGATAAAACTTCGTTTAAAACGATGTGGTAGAAAGCAACGTGCGGCCTATCGAATCGTTGCAATTGATGTTTATTCCCGAAGAGAAGGACGGGATCTCGGGAAAAAAATAGGTTTTTATGATCCGAAACAGAATCAAACCTATTCAAATATTCCTTCGATTCTATATTTCCTCGAACGAGGAGCACAACCAACTAAAATCGTTCATGATATTTCATCAAGGGGGTCTGTTAGTAACTTTGGGTTAAGTCAAGGATTAAAAAAAAAAGATGTATTACTAAAAGGAGGGAAAAATTGCTATGATTAAGCTAATATTTCTGATTATTCACCCCCTTCTGATCGGCCTACAGTTAACGATGACCTACAGGGATGTTAGGAACTATTATTATGAAAAACCCGCCCCAACCATTTGTTTACTTGAAGAAAACCCAAAGAAGGTTGAAAAAAAACCAAAGAAGGGTTGGCCAAAGCGGAGACTTCGATTATCTCGTGTGGAAACAATAGCACCAATTGACGATGCTTTAGAAGGCAACAGAGCTCTCTTGTCCGAGAACGAAGAAGAATTTTCTGGATTGGAAACAATAGCACCAATTGACGATGCTTTAGAAGGCAACAGAGCTCTCTTGTCCGAGAACGAAGAAGAATTTTCTGGATTGGAAACAATAGCAACAATTGACGATGCTTTAGAAGGCAACAGAGCTCTCTTGTCCGAGAANNNAGCGTCAAGATGAGGAGCCAAACGGGTGAGTTGATTAGATGAGAAGAGGAGAGGATGGGCTTCCTGCTTCTCTATGCGTATTTACATTAAGAACCCTATAATTGACGAAACGAATTTTTTAGCAGAAAATTATATTTTTAACCATTCCAATATTATGCAATCAATTATCAACCCCAATTTGGGGGATTGCGTGGAGGTGTATGAAAAATTCAAATTGGAGAAACAAAATCCGTCAGTGCCTACAAGAAATAATTACTGCTTTGTTATTCTTAGTGATTGTATGTTTCATTGTACGGCTAGGTTGTTTCAATCATTTCCCAATGGATGATTCGGAGAAGATCATTTCCCTGATGGTCGTCCTAGACAAAAAGAAAAAAAAATTAAACAAAAGCTCCTCTCAAGTTCTTTCTCTTCAACTTCCTGAGGAAAAAAAAAGAGAGGAAAAAAAAATAGTTTTACCAGAATTTAGAATATGGGACCAGGTGCGAGGTTCGAACGAACCCCCAACTCAGAATGTTGTGTCTTCCGATACTAGGCCAAGTCGTGAAATACGAGATTTGAGTGACGATGATGAGCCAATCGAAAGTCCCCTCCTGAGGAGGAACCGAAGGGAGTGGAGGAACCGACGGGAGTCCGAAATCATAGACCTAGAAGCGGAAATCTGCGACCTAGAAAATGTCGGCTCCATTATTCCTGTGGTGCCCGATACTAGGCCAAGTCGTGAAATCCGAGATTCTAGCGAAGATGATGAGCCAATCGAAAGTCGCCTCCTGAGGAGGAACCGAAGGGAGTGGAGGAACCGACGGGAGTCCGAAATCATAGACCTAGAAGCGGAAATCTGCGACCTAGAAAATGTCGGCTCCATTATTCCTGTGGTGTCCGATACTAGGCCAAGTCGTGAAATCCGAGATTCTAGCGAAGATGATGAGCCAATCGAAAGTCGCTTCCTGAGCAGGAACCAGAGGGAGTTCGAAATCATCGACCTAGAAGAGGAAATCCGCGACCTAGAAAATGTCGGCTCCAGTATTCCTATGGTGACCGATACTAGGCCAAGTCGTGAAATACGAGATTCGCGTGAAGATGATGAGCCAATCGAAGGTCGCCTCCTGAGCAGGGAGTCCGGAAGCGGAGGGAGCGAAGCAGAGCTAAGAAACAAAGAAAGTGGCGATCCCATTATTCCTGCAGTGAACGATACTAGGCCAAGTCGTGAAATACAAGATTCTTTGCCAGACGAAGATGCAGATTCGCTTCTTCGGCAAATCCAAAACCGGAACGAACAAATAAAAAATATTCGATCGGAATTGGGTATACTTCAATCCATCTTGGTGCGAGATAAGAACCTCTTATCGTCCCACATACTCGGGATGCAGTATGAATCCAATGCAACCCTGGAGGATATATCTAGGATATTGCATATTAAGCTTGACCGTTATCTTCTGGCAGTAGGGAATGGAAACATTGACCTCTCAGAACAACTGAGATTAGACTCTGTTCTTCGCGAAATTGTTTCTCGTGAAACTTCCGCAAGTGCAGTAATCGAAAGGTTACCACAGGCAATTCTCAACAAAACGGATGAAGTAATCCGCGCTGAAGAGCAAAAAATGACGCTTTTGCTGACGGAAGTGTCCTTTATAACAGAAAAACTCACACAAAAGTATCCTGATCGGGCGAGGGATTTAGGAGGGCCTATTCCGCCTCAGCAGAGACCCGGAATCGGTAGATGTAAGTTCCTTCGCGAAGCAAAACCGTCCTTGGATCTGGAAGTGAGTACAGCAACAACTCTTGAAAATATCACACCCGTCAAATCCTCCAGCCTTCCTTTACTTGAGCAACATCTCCCGGGCAATTCGTTACTACCTCCAAATAGCTCCCGTGGGAGCCTACGCATCGCTAATTTCCCATCCCACAATCAGAACCTCAGTATTGCGGTGGTATCAAATACCCCCAATGCAGTACGGCAACCCCAGGTAAGTCAGGGAAGAGGTCGGGCGGGAGCGAATTCACCAAATCTCCGCAACATTCCCTTACTGGATCAGTCTGAATTCACCTCACCTGCTAATTCTGTAGGGCAACCTCCGGAAAGTCAGGGAGGAGGTCGGGCGGGAGCGAATTCGCCAAATATCCGCAACATTCCCTTACTGGATCAGCATGAATTCACCTCACCTGCTAATAATTCTGTAGGGCAACCTCCGGAAAGTCAGGGAAGAGGTCGGGGGAGAGGTCGGGGGAGAGGTCGGGGGAGGACGAATTCGCCAAATATCCGCAACATTCCCTTACTGGATCAGTCTGAATTCACCTCACCTGCTAATTCTGTAGAGCAACCTCCGGAAAGTCAGGGAGGAGGTCGGGCGGGAGCGAATTCGCCAAATATCCGCAACATTCCCTTACTGGATCAGCATGAATTCACCTCACCTGCTAATAATTCTGTAGGGCGACCTACGGAAAGTCAGGGAAGAGGTCGGGGGAGAGGTCGGGGGAGAGGTCGGGGGAGGACGAATTCGCCAAATCCCCGAACTGTTCAGTCAACACCTCCTTCTAGCGGTCCTCGATGGAAGATATAATGATAGAGGGACGAATCAAAAAGTAGTCAAAGTGGAACTGGGTTGTCGTCCCCTCCATTAGTCTTGTTTTCGCATTGGGTTCGTTGATAGAATAGATAGAAAGTAGACATCGTTCGGTCCGATTTGTATCCTAACTTAACTTGGGACCCAAATCGGACCGAACCAAAAGTCAGGCTAAAGTTAAGACCTAGATTTTTCCATAAGAAAGATACATTCTGTTGATTGCATGCTAGACTCCCCTGAAAAACAGTGGCGCGCATGTATGTAAATGCGGTGCTCTACCTAACTGAGCTATAGCCCTTGGGCCACTTTAGCATGGAAAGAATTTCTTGAATATCCCACATGATAGGATAGCTTCGGATCTGTTTCCTGCCAAGCCAAGGATTGGTATTGCATAGAAATAAGATTCCGTCTATGATATAATCAATCTATTGATATGATGGATCCCTTGTGTTTCTCTTTGTGATGATAAATGACCTACTTAACCCAGCGGTTAGAGTATTGCTTTCATACGGCGAGAGTCATTGGTTCAAATCCAATAGTAGGTAGAACTTATTAGATACCGGAGGCACTGGTATCTAATAAGTTTTGCTACGCACCATCTTTTTGATTTATTCCCCTGAATCCTCGGAGTCTAGTTCGTTTTTGTTTGGATCAGATTCCTCATACATTTTATGGGGATTCAATTGGCAGAATCCCAATACGTCGGATAAACAGAACTTCTTTGGTGGTCGCACCAAGGAGCTATGAAATAACGTCGAGAGTCTCTACTCGCGTTCGAGCTCGTCTAACAGCTAAATTCGCCTCAATTGTTTGTCTCTTGCCTTTAGCTCTACTTAGGTTAGCTTCAGTTATTTCAAGAGTTTGACGAGCTTCTTGTGGATCAATGTCACTATCCTTTTCCGCATCATTTACTAAAATGGTGATTTCATTATTGCCTATTCTAGCGAAACCACCCATAAGAGCTATTTTTACCCATTGGTCGTTAAGGCGTATTTTCAAAATACCTATATCTAGAGCTGTGGCAATAGGGGCATGATTTGGTAATACACCAATTTGGCCACTATTAGTAGATAAAATGATTTCTTTCACTTCCGCATCCCAAACAATTTGATTAGGAGTCAATACACAAAGATGAAAAGTCATTTCAGGCTCTCCACTTCTAAGTTCATAGCCTTCTCGGTAGCTTCATCGATGGTACCTACCAAATAAAAGGCCTGCTCAGGAAGACCATCTAATTTTCCGGAAAGGATCAGTTGAAACCCCCTAATGGTTTCTGCGAGACCAACATATTTCCCTGGAGAACCAGTAAATACTTCTGCTACGAAGAAGGGTTGTGATAAGAAACGTTCCATTTTTCGTGCTCTTGCTACGGTTAAACGATCCTCTTCCGACAATTCATCCAACCCAAGGATAGCTATAATGTCCTGAAGTTCTTTATAACGTTGTGAAGTTTGCTTAACTCTTTGCGCAGTTTCGTAATGTTCCTGACCAACAATCCGAGGTTGTAGCATAGTTGACGTGGAATCTAAAGGATCTACTGCGGGATAGATCCCTTTGGAAGCTAGTCCTCGTGAGAGTACGGTAGTCGCATCTAAATGTGCAAATGTCGTAGCAGGGGCGGGGTCGGTTAAATCGTCCGCAGGTACATAAACTGCTTGAATAGAAGTTATGGATCCCTTTTTGGTAGAAGTAATTCTTTCTTGTAAAGAACCCATTTCTGTACTAAGGGTAGGTTGATAACCTACAGCAGAAGGCATTCTGCCCAATAAGGCGGATACTTCAGATCCTGCTTGTACAAAACGGAAAATATTGTCGATAAATAGAAGGACGTTTTGTTTATTAACATCCCGGAAATATTCTGCCATGGTTAAGGCAGTCAAACCAACCCTCATACGAGCTCCCGGCGGTTCATTCATCTGCCCATAGACGAGAGCTACTTTTGATTCTGCAATGTTTTGTTCATTAATCACTCCAGACTCTTTCATTTCCATGTAAAGGTCATTTCCTTCACGAGTACGCTCGCCTACTCCCCCAAATACGGATACACCCCCGTGAGCTTTGGCAATGTTGTTGATCAATTCCATGATGAGTACTGTTTTACCCACTCCTGCTCCACCGAATAGTCCTATTTTCCCCCCACGACGATAAGGCGCTAAAAGATCCACTACTTTAATCCCGGTTTCAAAAATGGATAATTTGGTGTCTAATTCTATAAAGGCAGGCGCAGATCTATGAATCGGAGATGTTTTTCGAGTATCGACAGGACCTAAATTATCAACAGGTTCTCCAAGAACGTTGAAAATTCGTCCGAGAGTAGATCCACCGACTGGAACACTTAGAGGAGCTCCTGTGTCAATTACATCCATCCCTCTCATCAGCCCATCTGTAGCGCTCATAGCTACAGCTCTCACGCGATTATTTCCTAATAATTGCTGTACCTCACAAGTAACAGTAATTTGCTGTCCGGCAGTATCTCGACCCTTCACTACCAACGCGGTGTAAATATTAGGCATCTTGCCTGGGGGAAAGGATACATCCAGTACTGGACCAATGATTTGAGCGATACGCCCCGGTTTTTTTCCTTCAAGTGTGGAAAACCCAGGACTGGAAGTAGTCGGATTGATTCTCATAATCATAATCAAAAAAAAGCGCAAGAGAAAAGATCACAAACAAAAAAAGATACTATCGTGAGCGAGAGCAAGTGAATCGTTTCATTCAAAAAGAAATGGGAGTTAGTACTTCATTTTGATGGTCCCATCCAACCGAATCCAATGCCATTCCATTGTTTACTCATTCAATGTGTGAATTTTCAAGTTCAAACAACCCCAACCTATATTTCAAAATATCAAGTAGATGGAGAAGAATCATGCAGAAGTGTTTCATTTCTCTATCATTCTAAATAATCCCATCCATATTATCGAGGGAATTCCAACCCAAACTTTAGTTATGAGTCAGTATTTCTATCGCAGTGGTCGTTGTTTGTTATTTTAGTATCTAAATTTCTGCCTATATTTGTTTTTACCTTACCTTTTCATGAATTAATTCCGGAGAGTTTCCCATCTAGGATTTACATCTACAACATAGATCACTGTCAAGAGTGAATTTTTATTAGTGAGATAGTTAGATTCAAAAAAAAAAGGCAGGGATTACAAAGTGGAAAAACTGGGATTGGGTTGCGCCATACATAGGAAAGAGTATACAATAATGATGTATTTAGCGAATCAAATAAACGGTCTAGGTCTAATAAATAATGAACTATTCTGATTAGTTGATTCTAGTCTTTGTGAAAGAGTCCTGTGAAAGGGTTGATTTCATTCACGGCTAATTCACGCACGGCTAATTCACGTCGAGTAGACCTTGGCGTTATGCGAATTCTTAATTCATGAGTTGTAGGGAGGGACTTATGTCACCACAAACAGAGACTAAAGCAAGTGTTGGATTCAAGGCTGGTGTTAAAGATTACAAATTGACTTATTATACTCCTGACTATGAAACAAAAGATACTGATATCTTGGCAGCATTCCGAGTCACTCCTCAACCTGGAGTTCCACCTGAGGAAGCAGGAGCCGCGGTAGCTGCCGAATCTTCTACTGGTACATGGACAACTGTGTGGACCGATGGGCTTACCAGCCTTGATCGTTACAAAGGAAGATGTTATCACATCGAGCCAGTTGCTGGAGAAGACAATCAATATATTTGTTATGTAGCCTACCCTTTAGACCTTTTTGAAGAAGGCTCTGTTACTAACATGTTTACTTCTATTGTGGGTAATGTATTTGGGTTCAAAGCACTACGCGCTCTACGGCTGGAGGATCTGCGAATTCCTCCTGCTTATGTTAAAACTTTCCAAGGACCACCTCATGGAATCCAAGTTGAGAGAGATAAATTGAACAAGTATGGTCGTCCCCTATTGGGATGTACGATTAAACCAAAATTGGGGTTATCCGCTAAGAATTACGGTCGCGCGGTTTACGAATGTCTTCGCGGTGGACTTGATTTTACCAAAGATGATGAAAATGTGAATTCCCAACCATTTATGCGTTGGAGAGATCGTTTCCTATTTTGTGCTGAAGCAATTTATAAAGCACAGGCTGAAACAGGTGAAATCAAAGGACATTACTTAAATGCTACTGCGGGTACATGTGAAGAAATGATCAAACGGGCTGTATTTGCGAGAGAATTGGGAGTTCCTATCGTAATGCATGACTACTTAACCGGGGGATTCACTGCTAATACTAGCTTGTCTCATTATTGCCGAGACAATGGCCTACTTCTTCACATCCACCGCGCAATGCATGCAGTTATTGATAGACAGAAGAATCATGGTATCCACTTTCGTGTACTAGCGAAAGCGCTACGTATGTCTGGTGGAGATCATATTCATTCCGGTACCGTAGTAGGGAAATTGGAAGGAGAAAGAGAAATCACCTTGGGCTTTGTTGATTTATTACGTGATGATTTTATTGACAAAGACCGAAGTCGCGGTATTTATTTCACTCAAGATTGGGTTTCTCTACCGGGTGTTCTGCCTGTGGCTTCCGGAGGTATTCATGTTTGGCATATGCCTGCTCTGACCGAGATCTTTGGAGATGATTCCGTACTACAGTTCGGTGGCGGGACTTTAGGACACCCTTGGGGAAATGCGCCGGGTGCCGTAGCAAATCGAGTCGCTCTAGAAGCGTGTGTACAAGCTCGTAATGAAGGACGTGATCTTGCTAGGGAAGGGAATGAAATTATCCGGGAGGCTTGCAAATGGAGCCCTGATCTAGCTGCTGCTTGTGAAGTATGGAAGGAGATCAAATTCGAATTTGAAGCAATGGATACTTTGTAATCCAATAATTTCCACTCGTTCCTGTCATTAAATGGCCATGAAATTTGGTCCAATCTTTTACTTAAAAAAGAATTGAGCCGAATACTGAATGGGGCTCATATTGCATATCTTTTATATATATACTAAGATATACTAAGATATACAAGATCGAGGTAGACAAGTTCTAAGACTAAACACTTAAATGCTTCGATTGTTAGTGTTGGATCCATAACGAATTCCTATTCATAATGAATTCTATAGATCCTGGGGATTGATAAATTATTTTATATTCAGTAATTTCGGGTCATGGATCGACCCAAGGGTCACAACACACCCATCCCATGGATTTTCCCTTTACGCCCATCTTGAAAAAACGTATTATTCGACTTATTCTGCAAACTGCAAAGATTCTCCAAAGAAAGAAAAAAGAAAGTTGCTCTTTTTTCTTTCTGAAACGGAGTGCGGTGAATCTTTTCCCTATCCATGACTTTCATTTTGCGTGAATTAAAGACTCAAGTAGAAAATCTACGTGAATTAATATGTATATATCACTAACCATGTAATGCAAATTTTTTTAAAAGAACTTTCGCGGCGGGGGATGGGGGTGGAACAGACTGCGGAGAAGAGTGACTGGGAGGTGCTCGATCTGGAACTACAAAAAGGTCCTATTGATAGGAAATTGACAGAAAAATTAAGTAGAATTCGCAGAACTCACTAATCAATCGAGTGCTAGAAATCTTTAACCTCCTCGACCAAACCCTGCCCGAGGGCACGTATAACATTTGATCAACGATAGAAATAGTATATAAAAATAGATTTGTGCCTTACTCCAAGGGATTTGAGTGGGTCTTGTAAAAGGAGAATGTCGAGGGCGCCCCGTGGGACTGCTGCTATTCGAAAGTCCCCCTGTTAACCTTCATATTGCATGTTGACAATAGTGTATTGATTAAATATGATTAGATCATGGATAAATAGATCTCGGATCCAATTCTATTCCAATTCTAGGTGGTTGTTACTTGTCTTCATGCAAATGATGGGTTCCTTGGATTCGCTGTGGAATAAAAGGTCTCTTCTGAAACGGAAAGAGATCGAAATATTTTCTATATTTCCCGGGTAATTGAGTCGATTTGCATTTGATTTGTTCAATTTTAGGTTTCGAATCGACCAGAAAATTCGTTTTTTTTTTTTAATTTGGTTGTTAGTTCCATTTTGTTGTTGGTTAATGTGGTCGTGCAATCCAATCTCTTTCTTTTTTTCTTTTGTTTGATTGCGTTCGTATCTACAGACCTTAATTCCCTTAATTTGGGTTGCTAACTCAACGGTAGAGTACTCGGCTTTTAAGTGCGCCTAGAATCTTTTACACATTTGGATGAAGAAACGGATTCATACATACCATTGGTAGAGTTTGTAAGACCACGACTGATCCTGAAAGGGGGTAAGTGGAAAAAACAGCATGTCGTATCAATGTAAAACTCTGAAACTATTTGATTCTTAACGGATTGGTACAAAATCAAGTTTTTGTATGAGTCTTGTAGCGGGACAAACTAAATTCACGGTTGGGTCGATTGAATAAATGGATAGAGCCCTCTGGTTCCAATTATAGGGAAACAAAAAGCAACGAGCTTCTGTTCTGAATTCGAATTATTACCCGATCTAATTAGATGTTAAAAATAGATTAGTGCCTGGTGCGGGAAAAGGTTATCCCATAAGTGGATTCCCTGTTTTTTTTATGAATCCTAACTATTTTTACCTCCATTAGATTCTGTATGGAGTGGAGACTCATGTGTATCAGAAATGGTATATTGATAAAAAGAAATTTTTCCAAAGTCAAAAGAACGATCGGGTTGCAACAATAAAGGATTTCGAACCATCTTGTTATTTTCTAACGAACATAAACCAAGTGGGTGGAAAAAGCGAGGATCCATTGATTAGCTTATCTGGTGTCACCGAGGTATTTTATTTTCTATTTTCTTCCTATATACCCTGTTTTGACTGTATCGTACTATGTATCATTTGTTAACCCAATAAACCCTTTGTTTCAAAGCGAATTTCAAATGGCGGAATTACAAGGATATTTCGAAATGGATAGATCGCAGCAAGAAGACTTCCTCTATCCACTTCTTTTTCAGGAGTCTCTTTATGCACTTGCTCATGATTATGGTTTAAAAGGATCCAGTCTTTACGAACCCGTGGAAAATTTCGGTTATGACAATAAATCCAGCTCACTGCTTGTGAAACGTTTAATTACTCGAATGTATCAACAGAAGTGGTTGATTATTTCGTCTAATATTTTTTCCCCCAAAAAAATGGATTATCAAATGGTTTCCGCCGGATTTTCAGTCATTTTGGAAATGAAATTCTCACTGCGATTAGTGTCTTCTCAAGAAGGGAAAGATCTACAAAAATATCAAAATTTACGATCAATTCATTCAACATTTTCCTTTTTAGAGGATAAATTAGCCCATTTAAATAATGTGTCAGATATACTAATACCCTACCCCATTCATCTGGAAATCTTGGTTCAAAATCTCCGCTCTTGGATCCAAGATGCCCCTTCTTTACATTTATTCCGACTCTTTCTGCACGAGTCTCAGAATTGGGTTAGTCTGATTACTCAAAAAAAATCCATCTCTTTTTGTTCAAAAGAGAATCAAAGATTCTTCTTGTTCCTATATAATTTTCATGTATGTGAATGGGAATCCCTATTCATGTTTCTCCGTAAACAATCTTTGTATTTACGCTCAACATCTTTTGGAAACCTTCTTGAGCGAACATATTTCTATGGAAAAATAGAACATCCTCTAGGAGTGTTTTGTAAGGATTTCCCGAATATCCTCTGGTTGTTCAAGGATCCTGACATGCATTATGTCAGATATCAAGGAAAAGCCATTCTGGTTTCAAGGGGAAGTTTTCTTCTGATGAATAAATGGAAATATCACCATGTCATTTTATGGCAATGTTATTTTTACTTTTGGTCTCAACCAGATAGAATTTGTATAAATCAATTTTCCAATCATTCCTTCGAGTTTCTGAGTTATCTTTCAAGTGTACGGA